AGAGAAAGAGCGAAGAATTGAAAGAATGGTTCGGAACAAAGAAATGGAAGAACTAGAACCGTATGGATTTCCAAAGACTCCATGGATAGGAACTAAAAACGAGATATCGAAGTAGTTCTGATGATTCAGTATATCATCACTTCAATTCGGAGTTCTTAGTTACTTTGACCGGGTGGATCTTAGTGATGGAATAATAAGTAATAATTCATTGGTTGATTGTATCATTAACCATTTCTTTATTTTGGTGCGAGGAACTTACCATGAATCCACTGATTTCTGCCGCTTCCGTTATTGCTGCTGGATTGGCCGTAGGGCTTGCTTCTATTGGACCTGGAGTTGGTCAAGGTACTGCTGCGGGCCAAGCCGTAGAAGGTATCGCGAGACAACCAGAAGCAGAGGGTAAAATACGAGGTACTTTATTGCTTAGTCTGGCTTTTATGGAAGCTTTAACAATTTACGGACTGGTCGTGGCATTAGCGCTTTTATTTGCGAATCCTTTTGTTTAATCCTATTCTATAAACGTGAAAATACGTACTTCTTTTCTTATTTTATTGCCGTCGACTTACCGCTTGCTTCTTCGAATTATATCAAAACTTCACTCCACTTCTTCGTTGAGACAATACTCCGGGGAAGGTCTGATTTGAGGATGAGGAATTAGTAGATCCACTCGCTTTCTCACTTCCCGTCCTTAATTTAATGGAAACCCCTTTTGACTTTTAGGAAGCGTTGCAGGTATTTCGCAATTGACATGAAACCGGGGACCTAATAAGTATCTTATTGGGAACTTCAATTGAAATAAAATAATAATAAAGAATCCATTTTTGAAATTTGAAAATGATTTCGAATGAAATGAATATATTCATATTTAAAATAAGTCAATTAATAAAAAAAAAAGAAATCAATAATAAAAAAACGGGATGAAGTGATACAAAAAGAACTCTGTTCGATTTTGTTAGTCCTATCTATAAGAGGAGAGCATATGAAAAATGTAACCGATTCTTTCGTTTCCTTGGGTTACTGGCCATCCGCCGGGAGTTTCGGGTTGAATACCGATATTTTAGCAACAAATCTAATAAATCTAAGTGTAGTGCTTGGTGTATTGATCTTTTTTGGAAAGGGAGTGTGTGCGAGTTGTGTATTTCAAGAATAGGCTGGATCCAACCGGCTGCACTTTCTTTTTTTTTTATTTATAAATAGGGAAGAAAGGTGCACGATCTCGACGAATTACTTCTGAATAAATTAAGAAATCATATGTAAGAACCATAGCATTTCGTGACTCATTGGTAAATCAACTTTGATTCTCTATCAACCAATAATGTGGGACCATTAACATGGTTAAAGCTAAACCGCCTGAAGTCCAGGCACAACATGGTACTCTTTCTACCACTACGTTAGTACGGAGATGGTTTCAAAATGAATAGTTGGCAATTTATCCGATATAGAACACTCATATCGATAAAATGATTTGAACCATTTACTGGAAAAATGGGTGTCTCGCCCTTTTTTTATCCAATGCTGAATCGACGACCTATGTATAAAATAAGAAGAATTTTTTGGATTTGAAGAAAAAAAAACAACTTTGCTGACAATTACAGATTTTTTTTGTCTGGTCGGAAGAGTCCTCTGAATATTCTGGTCTTGTATCAGTTTCCATATCTTGGAATACGAACAGAGAAGAGAGGGTAGGCTCATTACATTAAAAGATATGGGAATGCTCATAACATAAGTAACTGAGCGTGAGAGCCAAATGAATCGAAAGATTCATGTTTGGTTCGGGAAGAGATCATGGAAGTGAAGTTGTGAAATGAATGGGAAAATAATCTACTTTCATTAAGTGATTTATTAGATAATCGAAAACAGAGGATTCTGAGTACTATTCGAAATTCAGAAGAACTACGCGGAGGAGCTATTGAGCAGCTAGAAAAAGCCCGGGCTCGCTTACGGAAAGTGGAAATGGAAGCAGATGAGTTTCGAGTGAATGGATACTCTGAGATAGAACGAGAAAAACAGAATTTGATTAATGCCACTTATGAGAATTTGGAACGATTAGAAAATTACAAAAATGAAACCATTCATTTTGAACAACAAAGAGCAATTAATCAGGTCCGACAGCGAGTTTTCCAACAAGCCTTACAAGGAGCTCTAGGAACTCTGAATAGTTGTTCGAACAGCGAGTTACATTTACGCACCATCAGTGCTAATATTGGCATGCTCGGGGCCATGAAAGAAATAACTGATTAGCCCTTTTACTGTAGGCATTATTTTTTTTTTTTTTTTCTCCCTTTGTTTCCGAAAAAGAATTAAGAGACACTAATGGTAACCATTCGAGCCGACGAAATTAGTAATATTATCCGTGAACGTATTGAACAATATAATCGAGAAGTCACGATTGTGAATACCGGCACCGTACTTCAAGTAGGCGATGGCATTGCTCGTATTCATGGTCTTGATGAAGTAATGGCAGGGGAATTAGTAGAATTTGAAGAGGGTACAATAGGCA